TTTCTTTAATCTCGGGCGAAATACGATCGGGAGGGGCTAATTCAAACCCCTCAGGTAAAATAAGAACAGCCCCTACATTCAAAGCTCCCTTTTTACCATTAGCAAGAACTTGTTTCAGTTGCATATCATAAGGAATTCGAACAACTGCTTCAAATACAGTATCAGGAAGTACCGCTTGTGGAACCTCGATATCTACGGGTTTATTAGCTAAATGGCAATTGGCACATACAATACGGCCAGTCGCTTCTCGTGGATTTTCATAACCCTGCTGTGCAAAAATGGGATATGCGTTTGAACTGGGTGTCCTAGTGATTATATATATCATGAGCGATATGGAAATGGATCGAGTAATCTCTTCCTTTATCCAAGAAAAAAGAGTATTTATAGTTTGCATGGTCCAATCATTGGTATCGAAAATTTATACAATAAAATTAGGTAGGTCCCTAGTCTAGTATAGTTCCCTATCTATGATTCTGCTATTTACTAAAAAAATATTAATGGAATATAGGAAGAATTCCTTGTAGGAGTAGAAAGAATAAGTACAATTTTGAATGTTTTGCTTATGTACAAAGTAACAACCATTATAATTTGATCAGTGAATCATTTTTCAGTCATTCATTGAATGATAAATCACTACAAGTGAGGGAGATACACGATTTAAAAAACGGAAGATCAAATATTTTAAAATTGTATCTAGAATGACCGGAAAAGTGGAAACAAGACCGGATATAATTTGATCATTATGAGCAAATCCAAAATCTTTGTATAAAGAGCCAATCATTAGTTCCCAACCGTGGGGCGAATGGAATCCTATACATAAATCAGTTAATAAAAGAATTGAAAAAGCTTTTATTGTGTCGCTTAAGTTATATAGGAATTCTTGAACCCAAGAGTTAAGAATAACAAGTTTTTCATTACCTAAAATAGAATAACCACTTAGAATAACGAAACAGATTATATTTGTCGAGAAATTCAAAATCGTATGGATACAATCCCCATTGTGTATCTTGATCAATTGGATCGTTTCTTTGTCGATTCCGATACGAAGCTTTTCTAGATGTGTTTCCGGGTATTCCTTTATCATTTCGTCCAAGAGGAAGAGTTCCTCTAATTCTATGAATTTTTTTAAAATACTCTTTTCTTGAATGATATTCAAGAAAATTTCGGATTCCATAGTATCCCACCAATTAGTAACCCAAGATTCCAGACTTTTAGTAAATGAGAGAGAGATCCACCAGGGTAAAAATACTATAGATGCAAGATATAGAAGGGGAATGAATGCTTTCTTTTTTGCCATTTTTTCGTCTTTGAATTTTTAATGAACTCACCTCATTCGTCGACTCCATACGATACTAACTAATATTCATATCAAGGATAAGTTCTATTACAAGTCATCGAGCCCATGAATCTATTCCCTGTTTTTTTCTGTATGATTCAGTGGTTATTACTTGAATTTAGAAATAATACAGAAATGGAATAAGAAAGAGTCCACTCCAAATTCGCACTTCAAATGCGAATAAAGATATTGTTTCCAAATATATCATTTGCTCAAATTCGAAAAAAGTGCCTCCTTTCGATAAATAAATGCACAAAGGCGCCCATGAATATTATTCGGATTTTGAAAGAAAAGAATTCTCTTTCTATCAGAATATCAAATTTTTTGAAAAAAAAAAAGCATTCACTCTTTTCAGTTCATTTTTCAAAATACTTCAATTGGTACACGCAAGAAATAAGCCAATTCAGCAGCTTTTTGCTCAATTTCTCGTGGAGTCAAATTCTCATCAGTACGAGTCAGGGGAATAGCCCCATGGCCTCTGATTTCCATATAAAGGACACGACGAGCATAAATACCCTCTTTAACTTCTATTCTGATGGACTGGATGTCTTTCATAAGGAATTGGAGTAAGATGCGACGATTTTTTCCAGGAAATCCCCAACGAAAAATACACACTATTCCTTCTTTTCTATCGAATCGATCATAACCACTACCTACATTCCATGAAATTGTGCACCACAAATAGGAGCTAATAAAGAGACCCGCAATCCCGTAGAAAGACATCACGATCCCCTGTGGAAAAAAAATGATTTGTGGAGACGGAAATAAAGATATAAAATTCCTACCAAGATAACTGGAAATTCCAACGAATAAAAACCCTAATGAACCTAAAAAAAGGATAAAGGCCCAGCAGAAATTACTTGTTTTTCGAGACCCCGCTATAAGTTCTATCCATATATGTTCTGATCGCCAATTCATACTAGATCTAGTTGCATTTTATTGAAATTGAGAGAATAACCCAAATGAATTTTACTTTTTTTGTGTGTTTCCGAAGTAACTCTCATCAACTAGCACTATTCCGATGTGAACTTTTAGGAGTAATTCATCGAATTGCTTAGATCTAAAATAATAAGATCCACTTCGTATGATTCCCTATAGATATCTACATATGGATACATTTACTTTACATTTCAGACATTCGCCCCAATCCCGATTTTTTTTCAAATAGCTATAATTCATTTATGTATATATCATGTTTACGCATTCATAATAGCTTATGTTCAGGGGAAACTGCATCACATATTTTATTCTAAGAAATCAATATCTGTATTATGGTCTAAGTCTTGAAAAAAAAAAAAAAAAATAGATAAGATTTGGCCCTATCATATCTATATCTAAAAAATCTTGTTTTTTTGAACATGAAGAAATAAAGAAGCCATCGCAATTGCCGGAAATACTAGGCCCACTAAAGGCACCAAAATAGAGGGTAAGTTATTGAAAGTTGTCATAAAATAGATACCTGGATTTAATATTTGTACCTGTTATTGTTATATTGTTATTTATATTGTTATAAAGGTAGCGTATAATCATTATAATTCATATATAATTATACTAAGTATAGCTAAGTGAGTACATAATTGAGTATATGTAAGTACATAATATTAATATATAAATAAAATATATAAATAAAATAATAAATATAACAATTTCTAAAATTTATAAATAGAATAAGATAAGAAAAGAAGTGCAAGGAATGTAGAACTAACGAAATAGAATTGTTCATCTTTCTACATGAAATATATAGATATGTATGTGTATGATAATCTCCTTTTTTTATTATTTTTTATTATTTTGTTTTTGTCTAATAATTTGAATTTAATAAACGTGAATAAAATAAAGAAAGAGTTTCTTACAAATTCCCGAAAAATTTGTTAGAATCTGATCCGGGACTAGGGATTCTTAGTAAAACTGAACATTCTCAAAAAATATAGAATCTTGCATCTTTCTATACTTTTATATTTTCTATATGTGAATTATATACACATAAGAAGGGAACGTGAAATTCTCGTTTTATTCCCCTTGCCTAATTTGAATTTCGCGGAAGAAAGAATTCACTCTTTTTTTTTTTTACAATTAAATCTTATGTTACCAAATGTTATCAAAGTAAAAATCAAATCCGAAGAATGGATTTTTACTTTGATTTCTATAAACTAAATAACTACTTGTTCTACAAAAAAGAGAAATGATTTTTTTTTTTATTATATATTTATATTTTTAATTTTTATTAAGGCTCTACTTGATTGAATTTTGATTCAGAGGAAAGAATGCATGAAGCTGAAATAACTCACTCAGAACGCCTTTTAAAAGATTACGCGGTACGATTGGATCGAATAGGCCCTTATGGAATAAATATTCAGCCGCTTGGGAGCCCTCAGGTACTGTTTTATTCAATGTTTGTTCAATTACTCTTTTACCCGCAAAGGCAATGTAGGCATTGGGTTCAGCAATAATGATATCCCCCAACATACCAAAACTAGCTGTCACCCCACCAGTAGTAGGAGATGTAAGGATTGATACATAGAATAACTTTTTATTTGATTGATAATCATATAAAGCGGAAGATATTTTAGCCATTTGCATCAAGCTCAAACTTCCTTCTTGCATGCGTGCTCCTCCAGAAGCACATACTAAAATAAGAGGTAAAAATTGATTGGTAGCATATTCGATCAAACGGGTGATTTTCTCGCCAACTACCGATCCCATACTACCACCCATAAACTGAAAATCCATAATCCCAATTGCTACGGGAATACCGTTTAGTTGACCTGTGCCCGTTTGAACAGCCTCAGTTAATCCTGTCTTTCTTTGATAAGAATCAATACGATCTTTGTAGGGTTCCTCTTCTAAATTAAATTCAATGGGATCCAGAGAGACCATGTCTTCATCCATCGGAGCCCAAGTACCTGGATCAATCGAAAGTTCGATTCTATCTGAACTATTCATTTTCAAATGATGTCCACAGTGTTCGCAAATATTCATTTTTGATTTAAAAAATTTCTTATAATTTAATCCATAACAATTTTCGCATTGAACCCACAAATGCTTGTATTTTGGAGTCACATCTAGATCATTAGAACTTTCTGTTTCTGTTATAGTTAAATCACTATCATCCAGGCTCGGTTTTATACTTGAACTCTGATTTTCACTACTAGTTATGCTTTCATCAAAAATGTAACTATAAATGTAACTGTTACTATAATTGACAATACCACTTAAAATGTAACTATCAATACAAATTTGAGAACGAAAATAACTGTCAATACAACTATTAATGTGGTTATTCCAACTATATTTAGTATCATATATGTAAGGATCATCGTGAGGATCGTCACTATTAGATACATTATTCAGATAACTAAAATTCTTATAATTAGAAAAAGAACTTTCTAGTTCACTTAGAAAAGAATGATCATTGTCAATCTCAAAAATTTTATTTTCAATATCCAAAGATATGAAATAACTATCCCTATCATTATCCCTAACTAAAAAAGTATCATCAGAGAGGAAACTCTGAATGTCTATAACGCCGACTAAATGATCAACATTACTGTAACTAGAATTGTCACTATCGCTCCGACTAAGAGTGTTTTTATCTATATCATTTAGAATCGGGTCTTCACTTACACCGGTATTTTCAATAGGACCAAGACTATCCATTGATTTA